CGCACCTGTTTTCTATTGTATTGGTGAAACACCAAAAAAATATTTTATTGTGAAAATTTCAAGGAAAGATATTGAAAAATATATTTTCAAAAGAAACTTTTCTATGTAGCGCAAAAGAATAGCGATTTCTTTCTATGGGGCACCCGGTAATAAGAAGATGAAATTGGAAATATCAAAAAATTATTGCTTCGTCCAAGAAAAAAATCTATTTCTACAATCTAATCTTTAATCTATATTCTATCGAATTTAAATATCAGAATAGCGGATATAGTCATGATTCAATGGGTCAGGTCCACTTACTTTTTATTTATTTAATATTTTATGGTGCGTTTGTTTGATGGGAAGAATGGAGAATCGGGAATATTTTGGTTTTTAAATGTTGAATATCTTTTTCTTTTTACAAATATAAAAAATGCCAATTGTCCGATGAAAACGAAAATTAAGACTTGAATTTAGTGAATAAGCCCCTTATCGGATTTGAACCGATGACTTACGCCTTACCATGGCGTTACTCTACCACTGAGTTAAAAGGGCCCATTTATTCCATTCATGAATTACGCATTTTTTTTTTATTATGGAGTGTACTGCATATATATATATATGTACATGCAGTAGACTCATAGGAGTTCATTCAGGAACAATAAAATGAATTTACTAGTAAGTGGATAAAAAGAATTCTATGGAATCGTGTATATACTTTCTATTTATATAGAAAGTGTAATTAAAGTATAAAGATAAAAGACTCTTGGAGTCTCGATATAGTTTCTAAACCTAGTTATATATATATTATTGACAATTCCAAAAAACTGATGATACTATCATCATAGTATGATGACGGTCGGGCGGATACGCCCCTATCGTCTAGTGGTTCAGGACATCTCTCTTTCAAGGAGGCAGCGGGGATTCGACTTCCCCTGGGGGTAGGATACTACAAAAGGAAGTTAATCAGGGCTTATCACTAAGCCCAGAATTAATTCTTCCTGGGTCGATGCCCGAGCGGTTAATGGGGACGGACTGTAAATTCGTTGGCGATATGTCTACGCTGGTTCAAATCCAGCTCGGCCCAATAATTCGCAATTCGCCGTTCATGAGTATGATCTAATCAATTTGTCCTACAGAAACAGAAATGCCCGATCCGTATAAATATAAAAATGATAAGTATCAAGAAAGGAGTCTCCTTTTTCTCATTGAAAGATTTATTAATTATCCATAAAAAAACCAACCCATGGGTTATTAGTAATCCGTGTGGATATGATATCAGTATATCATTTGTGTATCTGTTACAACCCGACCGAATAGAATATTCCTATGGTTTCATAGGAATATGTATTCCATATACCTCGCTGGGATTGTAGTTCAATCGGTCAGAGCACCGCCCTGTCAAGGCGGAAGCTGCGGGTTCGAGCCCCGTCAGTCCCGAACTAGGATCTGATAAATTTCTCAAATTCTCTTTTTTTTTTTTTTACATTAAAAGGGGGACAGGGAGCAAGATCTAATCCCCCTTGGGGGATCTTTATTTATTTTATTTTTTTTTCTTTCGCATTTCTCATCAGACAAATAAAGGAATTTCAATTTGTTATACTAGTATGTAGTCAAAATACTACCGATTGATCGGGGAGAGACATATGTAAATTGGTACAATCGGCTATATTACTCCATTCAGTATATTAAGAAATACCATACTCGTCGGACTTTCTTTTTCAATTGTTCTTGATCAATGAAAATGAAATGGAATAGAGTGCCCGTAGTTTTATCAGGAGTACATACACAAATTTTATTTCATTATTGTACGATACACAATGAACTTAACATCATTACCGCAACAGAACAGAGTACTTTCTTTTTAGGTGAAAACCCAACCTTCCTAGCTCCGACTTGTGTTGTGTATCAATTGAAAACAATCTATCTCATTCTCATTCAAATATGTAATGTATAAGTATAAAGAAGTAGAATTGTATAAGAAAGAGGGTAGGTTATATAAAAAAAAGGCTGGAAAGGGATGAAAAATTCAATAGGATTCTTTATTGGATCAGGAATACCCTTTTTATTTAGTATGGATAAAGCATCTTCCTATGTTATACTATTCAACTGTTATACTATTCAACTCTTGACGATTAATCGATTTGATCGAGCATGGGTATTCATAATATTGATCCCATTCAGTATCATCACGATACAATTTCAATTTCCAGGAGTAAAATTTATCATCTCTATGGGATTAGATCCCGAGTTATTGCGAAGCAAAAAAAATGAGATTATGGAAGTCAATATTCTCGCATTTATTGCTACTGCGCTGTTCATTCTAGTTCCTACTGCTTTTTTACTTATCATCTACGTAAAAACAGTCAGTCAAAATAATTAATTTGACTGAAGAATTATTAGTTATTATCGATGATTGAAGAAATGAAAGAAAGGTATTCAAACCCCAAGTTTTAAATTCAATTAAATGATCGGGCTGGAATCAGAAGTGTCTGAGATAGTGTGTAGAAAGAACTATATT